ATGCGATGATTATATTCTACAAATCACAAAGACATTGGAACTTTATACTTTATTTTAGGAATTTGAGCCGGGATAATTGGAGCCGGAATAAGGCTATTAATTCGAATTGAACTAAGACAGCCAGGATCATTTTTAGGGAGGGATCAACTATACAATACAATTGTAACTGCTCATGCATTTTTAATAATTTTCTTTTTAGTGATACCAGTGTTTATTGGGGGATTTGGAAACTGACTACTACCTCTAATACTGGGGGCGCCAGATATAGCATTCCCGCGACTAAACAACATGAGATTCTGACTTCTCCCTCCTTCACTTATTTTACTTGTATCCTCAGCTGCTGTAGAAAAAGGTGCAGGTACAGGGTGAACTGTATATCCTCCTCTAGCAAGAAATATTGCTCATGCTGGACCATCAGTAGATCTAGCAATCTTTTCACTTCACTTAGCCGGGGCCTCATCAATCCTAGGAGCCATTAATTTTATTACAACAGTAATTAATATACGTTGATCTGGACTACGACTAGAACGAATTCCATTATTTGTGTGGGCAGTAGTAATTACAGTGGTTCTACTATTACTATCCTTACCAGTACTTGCTGGAGCCATTACTATATTATTGACAGATCGAAACCTTAATACATCATTTTTTGATCCTGCCGGAGGAGGGGACCCAATTCTATATCAACACCTATTTTGATTTTTTGGGCACCCAGAAGTATATATTCTAATTCTACCAGGATTTGGAGCAATTTCACACATCGTTACCCACTATACAGCAAAACTTGAACCATTTGGAGCACTAGGTATAATTTACGCTATATTGGGAATTGCTATTTTAGGATTTATCGTATGGGCTCATCATATATTTACAGTAGGATTAGATGTAGATACACGAGCATATTTTACAGCAGCAACAATAATTATTGCCGTGCCTACAGGAATTAAAGTATTCAGGTGATTAGCAACACTTCACGGGTCTAAATTCAAATATGAAACCCCTATATTATGAGCACTAGGATTTATTTTCTTATTTACTACAGGAGGTATTACTGGTATTATTTTATCTAACTCGTCCCTAGATATTATTCTTCACGACACATATTATGTAGTAGCCCACTTTCACTATGTATTAAGAATGGGTGCTGTATTTGCCATTTTCGCAGCATTTACTCACTGATTCCCCCTATTATCAGGTTTAACATTACATACACGATGAGCCAACGCTCAATTCTTTCTAATGTTCCTTGGAGTAAACTTGACTTTCTTCCCACAACACTTCCTAGGATTAAGAGGTATGCCTCGTCGATACTCAGATTATCCAGACGCATTTACAAAATGAAACGTAATCTCTTCCCTAGGATCCCTTCTATCATTTGTAGCACTAATACTGTTTATTTTTATTTTATGAGAAGCATTTGCAACCCAACGAAGAGTTGTAGCAAGACCTCATCTAGCCACATCTATAGAATGAATTGATACCTCTCTACCCTTAGATTTCCATAACCTAAGAGAAACAGGTATTATTACTTATCCTCATTAACTATAAATTTAAGTGAAAGCCAAAGGCACCTATCTGTTAATTAGGCCCGTGCTACTAGTTAGCTCACTTAGCATGCCACACTGAGGACAAATTTTATTTCAAGACGCCGCATCTTCGGTAATAATACAACTAATTTCCTTTCATGATCACACACTAATTATTTTAACACTAGTACTCACAGTTGTAGGGTATGCATTAGCTGTTTTAATATTCAATAAATATGTAAATCGATATATTTTAGAAGCCCAGACAATCGAAACTGTATGAACAATTCTGCCAGCACTAATTCTTCTAGTACTTGCCCTTCCATCGTTACGAATCCTTTATATTACAGATGAAGTTAGGAACCCATCACTAACAGTAAAAACAATTGGACACCAATGATATTGAAGATATGAATATACAGACTTTATAAACGTAGAAATAGACTCATATATGTTACAAACAACCGATCTTTCGCCAGGTGACTTTCGTCTTTTAGAGGTAGATAACCGAATCGTTATCCCAATACAACTAGAAATTCGCATATTAATTACCGCAGCGGATGTTCTACATTCATGAACTGTACCATCCTTAGGGGTTAAAGTAGATGCCGTCCCAGGGCGACTAAATCAAATTGGTTTTACAACCAGACACCCTGGAGTATTTTATGGACAATGTTCAGAAATCTGTGGAGCAAATCATTCATTTATACCAATTGCAATAGAAGTTGTAGATAGAAAATCATTTATAAAATGAATTTCAAACTTTAATTCATAGAAATGCTAGTTAAAAAATAATAATGCCTTGTCGAGGCTTAGTTGCCAACTGGTGTATTTCCATGCCTCACCTCTCCCCCATAAGATGACTACTAGCTATTATTACTTTCTGAACTGTTTTACTATTATTAACCTCCAACATTTGATGGACCAACCTACATACATTTGAAGTAGGTTCCCATAAAAGAAGTGGGAGAACTGAACTTCCATGACCCTGATCATTGTAAGGTGGTTGAGATTTAAACAATAAACTGTAAATTTATATACGGGTGACACCCCCTTACATGTTTTTAGTATATAAAGTACACTTACCTTCCAAGTAAAAAGATTATTATTAAAAAACATATATGATTCGTCAACCATTTCATCTAGTAGAGTATAGACCTTGACCCCTAACGTCATCATTAGGGGCATTTACACTAGCTATTGGGCTTGCAAGCTGATTCCATGGTTATGGAGCAACTTGTTTTATAATTGCAATCCTCTTAATTGTTATATCAATGTATCAATGATGACGAGACGTGGTTCGTGAGGGAACCTACATAGGTCACCACACAGGCCCAGTTACCATTGGCCTGCGATGAGGTATAATTTTATTTATTACTTCAGAAGTAATATTCTTTTTTGCCTTTTTCTGAGCATTTTTTCATAGATCATTGGCTCCCACACCCGAAATTGGGTGCTCTTGACCACCAACAGGAATCACACCTCTAAACCCATTTAGTGTACCTTTATTAAATACAGCAGTACTATTGGCCTCTGGAGTGACAGTAACCTGAGCACACCACAGATTAATAGAAAGTAATCGAATAAATACAATCCAGGCCCTAACTGTTACAGTTATATTGGGGGCGTACTTTACTGTACTTCAGGCCGGCGAATATATCGCTGCACCCTTCACTATTGCAGATAGAGTATATGGAACAACCTTCTTTGTAGCCACTGGATTCCACGGACTTCACGTACTCATTGGATCTAGTTTTCTACTAATTTGCTTACTACGAACAATTGTACACCATTTCTCTAATGGGCACCACTTCGGATTTGAAGCAGCTGCCTGATACTGACATTTTGTAGATGTTGTATGAATCTGTTTATACCTATGTATTTACTGATGAGGGTCTTTATAATATAGTGTATGGTGCACACAGGTCTTTGAATCCTGAGGATAAAGTTCAACTCTTTCCATTATAAATGCTATTAACAATATATGTTCTCATAATTATTACATCAACTATGATATTATATTTATCAACAACACCATTTATATTTATAATTAATATTTTGGCTATAGCACTTCTAGCAGCATCAACCCTAGCAGCATCCTTAAGAACTTGATATGGATTTCTGGTAATTCTAATTTATATTGGTGGAATATTAGTAATATTTGCATATTTTTTAGCATTGTGCCCAAACCACCAACTTCCAACCACTAGAAACACTATCTTTATATTCTTAACATTTGCCACTTTAACAATTGCTACCATTATTACTAAAACAAAAATTTTTATCCCTAAAGAAATACATCAAGGTAAAATATACCTATATGCATCTAATACTACCCCCATTCTATTTTTATTAGCCCTAATTTTATTTCTAACAATAGTAATTGTAGTAAAATTAACTAGACGATCTAAGGGTCCACTACGACCATTTAATTATGTTTAAACCACTACGAACCACACACCCAGCAATTAAAATTATTAATGGATCTTTAATTGATCTTCCAGCTCCTAATAACATTTCTATTTGATGAAATTATGGGTCACTATTAGGTCTATGCTTAGTAATTCAAATTGCTACAGGCCTATTTTTAAGAATACACTATTCACCAAATATCGAGATAGCTTTTTCATCCGTAGCTCATATCTCACGAGATGTTAACTATGGATGACTACTTCGATCCATTCACGCAAATGGGGCATCAATATTCTTCTTATTCATTTATTTACACGCAGGACGAGGATTATATTATGGATCCTTTAACCTTCAAGAAACATGAAACTTGGGGGTAATTTTATTTATCTTGACTATGGCCACAGCATTTACTGGGTATGTACTACCTTGAGGACAAATAAGATTCTGAGGGGCTACTGTGATTACAAATCTATTTTCAGCAATCCCCTACATTGGAAAATCTTTAGTAGAGTGGATTTGAGGTGGATTTGCAGTGGATAACGCCACATTAAATCGATTCTTCTCCTTCCACTTTATCTTACCATTCATTATTATTGGAGCTACAATTCTTCATATTATGTTTCTTCACCAAACAGGCTCTAATAACCCTATTGGAATTAACGCAGATTCAGAACGTATTCCATTTCATTCATACTATTCAATTAAAGATGCTCTTGGGTACATGCTAGCAATTACTGGGCTATCATGTATAGTACTATTTGAGCCTAACTTATTTACAGATCCTGAAAACTTTCTAATATCTAACCCACTGGTTACACCAATTCATATTAAACCTGAATGATATTTTCTATGAATATACGCAATCTTACGATCTATTCCAAATAAACTTGGTGGTGTGTTAGCCCTTTTTGCAGCAATTGTAGTTATATTTATTATGCCCTTAACCACAATAAATAATAAGCGCAGACTAAGATTTTACCCCATAAATCAATTTTTATTCTGAATTCTAGCTTCTTCTTGAGCAATCCTAACATGAATTGGCGGACGGCCTGTAGAGGATCCCTATATTACAATTGGACAAACATTCACATCTTTGTACTTTTTATATTTTATTTTAAATCCCCTATCTACAAATATGTGAGATAATTTGTGTAAACATTAAGACTTTAAGTTAAATAAACTAAAAACCTTCAAAGTTTTAAATAGGAAATCCTAAGTCTTGACATGATACCAGATATCTTTTCATCTTTCGATCCTTACATATATAATACCCTATTCCCCTCAAACTCATTATTTATTATTATGAATACAGCATTAGTATTATTAATCCAAACTGGGTACTGAATAATTAATAGTCGACAATCAACACTTGTTGTCCCACTAAAATCAACTATTCTCACACAGTTGAGACGAACATTTAGCCATCAGTTAAAGGGGTCATCCTCAATTATTTCAGCTACATTTATTATTCTGATTTTAGTTAATTTAATGGGCATAGTGCCATATACCTTCAGAACATCTAGACACTTAATTTTCACCCTAGCTTTAGGGTTCCCCATATGGCTGAGATTCATTTTATCTAGGGCCTCATATAGACCTAAAAAAACAATTGCTCACTTACTTCCAGATGGTGCCCCAGACTGATTAAACCCATTCCTAGTAATTATCGAAACAACTAGAATTGTAGTACGCCCATTAACCCTATCATTTCGGTTAGCCGCAAATATAAGTGCCGGTCACATTGTCCTAAGCCTTGTAGGAATTTACTGTGCTGCTGCATGATTCACCAGAACAGTTGGCACCTCTCTACTAATCTTAACCACCCTGGGATACATCCTGTTTGAATTTGCCATCTGCCTCATTCAAGCCTACATTTTTTGCCTTTTATTATCCCTATACTCCGATGATCACGCACACTAAACAATAGCATAAAAAAATGCATGTCGGTTTCGGCCCGGCAAGAGCGGCTAACGCATTGTTTTTTTTTTAATATGTATTAAAAACATAATATATATTATTATAAATTAAATTTATTATTAATACCATATAAATATATAGGTTAGTTAGTAGTAATTAATTATATATATATATATATATAATATATTTTATAATATATATATATTATATATATATATATAATATTTATATATAAATATACATATATTATATATATATATATATATTATATATATATATACGATAGTGGGATTGAGACGAGGGGTCAAAGTGACAAATAGCTAAATATGTGTTACAGGCGTAATTCAAGTGAATCGGGACATCTAGAAATGCTAAAAATACACCACTTTTAAGTTTAAAAGCTTATGTAATAGACGATTTTGGGGAAATACTCGACACCAAAACTGAAAAAAATAAATTATGCCACTTATAGTACAACTTGAAATTTACATGATTCATGCCATTTTTAATACAAAAACAAGCTAATTGCAGGTTCTGTCGGAAAAACTTTTGGGTCTAAAAAAATTCATAGTAATTTTTAATACACAATTTTTGATAATTTTTTTTTCGGAAAGCTGTCGGGATTAATATTAACATTAATTTACCTTAAAATATCCACCCTTAAAGATAGGTTAAGAAAACCACTGAGCTGTGGATTCAGAGATGTAAATATATACTCTTTTTCATGACCTTACAGACCAACATTCATAAAAAAGCTAGTTTGCTCATGTGAATATTCTTTATATTAATAGCCCCACTATCTATTTATATAATAATAGGAGGGGGGACCACATTAATTGAATGGGCTATATTTAATATCTCATCTACACCCATTATAGTAACTATCATCATTGACCCTGTAGGCACCCTGTTCTCCTCCACAGTCTTATTAATTTCAGCAAATGTGCTACAATTTTCAACAACCTACATAATGCATGACAAATTTATTGATCGATTTACAATTCTAGTACTATTATTTGTATTGTCAATAAATTTATTAATTTTTATTCCACACTTAATTATTCTTCTTCTTGGTTGAGATGGTCTCGGATTAGTATCTTTCATTTTAGTAATTTACTACCAAAACCCAAAATCTCTGGGTGCAGGTATAATCACAGCCTTGACAAACCGAATCGGTGACGTGATATTACTACTGTCAATTGCATGGACTTTAAACCAGGGACACTGAAACATCATTCATATGTGAGAAAGAAGGTCATTTACCTGGCAATCTGTTGCCATTCTCCTAGCGGCAATAACAAAAAGAGCACAAATACCATTTTCAAGGTGACTGCCAGCTGCTATAGCAGCTCCAACGCCTGTGTCAGCCTTAGTTCACTCCTCCACTTTAGTTACAGCTGGGGTGTTTCTACTTATTCGATTCTACCCATTTCTAAGATCAACTTCCTGATTTAATCAGTTATTACTACTAATTGCAGTGTCTACAACTACAATAGCCGGATTAAGGGCGATAACTGAATGTGATATAAAAAAAATTATTGCACTATCTACATTAAGACAACTAGGTATAATGATAGCATCTATAGGATTGGGTATGGTAAATTTAGCATACTTCCACATAGTCACCCATGCCCTATTTAAAGCCCTACTATTTATCTGTGCAGGAACATTAATTCATAGTCACATACACAGCCAGGATCTTCGATGAATGGGAAACATCAATGCTCAAATACCTACAACTTCATCATGCTTTATACTAGCAAATATAGCCCTGTGTGGTGCCCCATTTATATCCGGATTTTATTCAAAAGATATAATTGTTGAATCCTCAATTTTCTATTCAAATAACTTTATTATACTAATTATCATTTTATTTACAGTAAGATTAACATCATTCTATACCATACGATTTAGATTAACAACAATTTGGGGCCCCTCAAACTGTAATCCTTTCATACACCTAGAAGAAAGTAGATCTCTAACTTCCCCAATACTAACACTATCCTCAATATCAATTATTTCTGGGTCCGCATTAATTTGAATTATGCCAATAAGACAAGAACCTATAACTATAACCCCCCTGATAAAAAATGCCCCAATAATTATAGTAATTATGGGATTAGTAGTAGCATGATATACAAATACACAGCAACTAAAGAACTCATCGCTTATAATAACAGTGCCTATAACACACTATGCATCATGCCTCATATGATTCCTAGTGCCACTGTCCTCACAATTTACAATAAAAGAGCCAATGTCAATTTCCCACAACTATCTAAAATCTTTAGATCAGTCTTGACTAGAGCTATTGGGGGGCCAAGGATTATCAAGATCCAGGTTCTCAGCTTCTAACTCTATAATAAACATATTCAATACTAAACCAGTTAATTACCTTATAATATCATCAATTTTAGTATTGTTAACTTTAACTCTTTTATATTTAAGTAGCTTAAATTAAAGCACATCTCTGAAGAAGATAAGATGAGGGTCTCCTTAAATAATGTATATGGTGTAAGGAACACACTAGCTTTTCATGCTAGAAATATATTTTATATTATACATCAGATAGTAGTTTATTAAAATACTGACCTTGGGTGTCAACGATCGCTAAATGCGCTATCTGAGAATTGAAAGCTAAAATATAAGCAGCGACCTTGTAAGTCGAAGATAGAGTTATCTCTCAATTCTATGAATAATTCTATATTAACAATTGTATGCTTGATACCACTTATAGCTATAACTAATTTACTATTTAATCAAACCCACTTCCTAATAACACTGCTCTCATTAGAAAGAATTACCCTTAGATTAGTACTATTTGTTCCCCTAATACTAATAAATTCCGCTGCACCTAATACTGCTATAGCAGTAATTTTATTAACATTCGGGGCATGTGAAGCTAGACTGGGCCTAAGGCTGATAGTAGCAATATCGCGATCCTATGGGAATGATATATTAAAATCCCTCACCACTGTAAAATGTTAAAAATAACCTTAATTATTATATCAATGCTCCTACTCCCTAAAATTACAAAATCATATATATGAATTACATTAATAGCACTAACCATAATAACTTTTATATACTCAATATTAATATTAAATTCAATACCATATGTTATAATAACTTCATATACAGCTGCAGATATATTAACCTCTTCATTATCAATTTTAACTTTATGAGTGGCAGCCATAATAATTTTAGCAAGAACTAAAGTATATCATACTAAGTGATATCCAAAACTATTTACAATTAATATCTTAGTATTAACATTAATCTTATTATTATGCTTTAATGCGTCTAATATCTTTATATTTTACATCTGATTTGAAGCCTCCCTGGTTCCTACTATAATACTAATTATATTATGAGGGTATCAACCAGAACGGCTTCAAGCCAGAATATATCTAATAATCTACACAGTTACTGCTTCCTTACCAATACTGGTAGCTTTATGCAAAATCTACATGTCCTCTAAAACTTCACACATACCAATATTTATACCTATAAATTTTCCGGCAGACTACCCAACAACCACACTGGCATGACTTATAACTCTTGGAGGATTTCTAGTTAAATTACCCATATTTACAACACATCTATGACTTCCGAAGGCCCACGTAGAGGCCCCAATTGCCGGATCCATAATTTTAGCCGCCATTCTTCTAAAACTAGGAGGTTACGGATTATTACGCATATCTTACTTATTTAGAAACATATTAAAACACTTATCTTCCGTAATAATAAGGGTAGCTCTAACGGGGGCTGTAGTAACAAGATTAATTTGCATACGACAAACAGACTTAAAATCATTAATTGCTTATTCATCCGTAGGACATATAGGTCTAATAGTTGCAGGCATAAACTCAAACTCCAGATGAGGAATACAGGCCTCCTTAGCTATAATAATTGCCCATGGGCTAAGATCTTCAGCACTATTTGTTATAGCAAATATAAACTATGAGATTACCTCTACTCGAAGTCTATATATAACTAAAGGAATTATATCCTTAATACCTATTTTAACAATGTGATGATTTATATTTACTGCTAGTAACATAGCTGCCCCGCCCACTATCAACCTATTAAGAGAAATTATGTTAATCACCTCAGTCATGTCCTCAACCACATGAAGAATTATTACACTAGGGCTAGTGAGATTCTTCACAGCAGTATACTCACTCTACATATTTACAACTATGAATCACGGAACTAGAACAGTAACAACCAATTCCTTAATAAATGTAAAATCTAAAGACTTCTCTTTAATACTTATACATCTAGTGCCAATACTTATACTTATCACAAAGGCAGAAACCATTACTAATTGATGTTGGCACCATAGTTGAATAACAACATTAAATTGCAAATTTAAAGGAGTACTTAGATACTAGTGCCTAGTAGGATAAGCTATTCAAGCTAGCGGGTTCATACCCCGAAAAAGAGGTTTCTCTCCTACTAACAGTTTGATTCTGACTGAAAAATTAACTTTTGCCAACCAAAATACATGTAAAATATATTAAACCCGCACTAATAAAAACCTTAATGGTAAAGTAAATGTATTTAGAATATTCTTAATACAGCAGAGCGCCACAGTAAGTAACACTTTTCAATTTGAGAAATCAAGAAAAGAGTATGGTAATAGGGCTGGCAAAATTCGTGCCAGCTGCCGCGGTTAGACGACAAGCCCAAGTTAATATAATATAAACTAAATTAATGATAAGTTAAAAAATAATAAAAGTCTAATTTTTAAAATTCAAGCCTCACAATTATCACATACAATAATGAAATCATGAACTAAAACATGGATTAGATACCCACCTATTCATGACATAAATAAAAGTTGAATATTACGAACAATAGTTTAAAATTCAAAGATTTTGGCGGTGTCTTATAAAACCAGGGGAACCTGTCTCATAACTCGATAATCCACGCACACCTGACCTTCTCTCGACAATTCAGCATGTGTACTGCCGTTGTAAGCATACCTTTAAAAGAATAGTATGCTACTATGATTATAATTAACTCATATACATCAGGTCAAAGTGCAGCTAATGAGGAGGAGATGATGGGTTACAACCATAAAAAAGACTATCAACTAAAAAATAAAAATTTATTACGAAAGTGGACTTGGCTGTAATTAACTTCAGTTAAAACAAATGAATAATCTCTAAGACATGTACACATCGCCCGTCACTCTATCCTAAAGGTTAGATAAGTCGTAACAAAGTAGGTGTAATGGAAATTGCACCTGTCGGAGTATAGCATATAAAATGCTTTTTACTTACACTAAAAATAAAGTTAATAAACTTGCCCCGCCCACATGATACGACCCTATAAACAATAAATAATAGAAGCAACTAAACATATAATACATAAAAGTACAGAAATGGAAAACCCAATAAATAAAAGTAATTATTAAAAAATATACCTTGTGCATTATGGTTTTACAAGAAAATAATTTAAAACCTAAATCCCGAATTCTAAATGAGATGTTAAACTGCTGTTATGAACCCATTAATAACTGTGGAAAAAGTTTTAAAAGACAGTTTAACAGAGGCTACATACCATTCGCATAAGAATATAGCTGGTTTTCAACAAACATTATACATTAAAACATATAATTATATTATAGTGTAAAATTACTGAGGATAAGCCCAATAATTTAATGCAATATGTTAAAATATCTATTAACACCTATAGGCCTAAAATCAGCCAACTAAAATACTTTACCGTAATTAAAACAGATAAATATACATAAATTAGTTATGCTAAAAAAAGTTGAAGTAGTGGGTAAATTATATGCCCCACTTACATTATGTAAAAATAAGTATTTATATATTATAAACAATATTATACAAGAAATAACACCAAATAAATAATAAAAATTAATTAAGGAACTCGGCAAATACTTATTTCGACTGTTTAACAAAAACATTGTCTTATGTAGTAACATATAAGATAATACCTGCCCAGTGACAACTTGTTCAACGGCCGCGGTATCCTAACCGTGCAAAGGTAGCATAATCACTTGCCTATTAATTGTAGGCTAGAATGAAGGGGTTAACGAAATAAAAGCTGTCTCAATTAATTACCTAAAAATTATTCTCTATCTGAAGAAAGGTAGATAAACTCGAAGGACAAGAAGACCCTATAGAGCTTAATTTTAATTATAGAACTACACTATAAAAATATTCGGTTGGGGCGACCCAGGGCTAATTAATCACCCATTAAATATAAGATATATAAATCAACTAAATGACCCTTCAAAGATCATAAAAACAAGCTACCTTAGGGATAACAGGCTAATCCCACTCAAGAGTCCTTATCAACAGTGGGGTTTGGCACCTCGATGTTGGCTTAGGGTATCTATTTAGCGCAAAAGTTAAATAAAGATGGTTTGTTCAACCAATAATTCCCTACATGAGCTGAGTTCAGACCGGCGTGAGCCAGGTTAGCTTCTATCCTCGACATAAGTATTTTACTCCTAGTACGAAAGGACCTGAGTAAAATAATAATTATTTTAAAGAATTCCTATAACTAAATATTAATACCAAAAACTAAAAACTATACAAGTGTGTTGGCAGAATAGTGCAATTGATTTAGGATCAATATATGGTATTACCACACACTACATGTGACTTAGTTTATTTAGAACAATCAACTTGCACTTGATAAGAGAGAATACTCAGTGACGGTTTGCAGTTTTGGAAACAGTAGATTTTGAACATCTATAAAAACGTTCAACTCGTTATCAAACCTAACAAGATGGCAGAATAGTGCAACAGGTTTAAACCCTGTCCATGAGTAATATCTCTTGTTATATGAGCATAACATTTTTTACGTCTATTTTACTCAGATTAGTTATAGCTTTAGTGGCCATAGCATTTTATACTTTAATAGAACGAAAATTCTTAGGGTATTTTCACCTACGTAAGGGACCAAATAAAGTAGGGCTAATAGGGATTCCACAACCATTTTCAGATGCTATTAAATTATTTGTAAAGGAGCAAGCCAAACCTACTCCAGCAAATAAATCCCCATTTATAGTTGCCCCAACTATAGCCCTGATCTTAGCATTAATAATGTGCGCAATTTACCCACATTCACACCAGTCATATTTTTTCCAATTTAGAGTATTATATTTTTTATGCGTGTCAAGTATAAATGTATATGCAACGTTTATGGCAGGATGAAGATCCAATTCAAAATATGCTCTATTAGGGGCGCTACGTGGCGTAGCTCAAACAATTTCATATGAAGTAAGTATGTCACTAATCTTATTAAGAGCCCTAGTAGTAGTTATAACAATAGATTTTACAAAAATAACTAGATACTCCTGAATTCTATTAATAATAATGCCCTTATCTGTTACCTGATTTATTACAAACTTAGCTGAAACAAACCGCTCTCCCTTTGACTTCGCTGAGGGAGAGTCAGAACTAGTATCTGGTTTTAATATTGAGTATAGAAGAGGGTTATTTGCTATAATTTTCATGGCAGAATATATAAATATTTTAGTAATAAGATTATTTACAAGAATTATTTTTATAAGAATGCCAAACATAGCCCTATCAGACATAATTTTGCTTATAAAAACCCTTATATTAGCAATACTTTTTGTATGGGTGCGAGCAACACTTCCACGAATACGTTATGATCATTTAATAAATCTAACATGAAAAAGATTCCTACCCCTATCTTTAACTTGCTTAATATTAGTATTCCCAATTACAATGCTAATATAGGTATAGCGCCGGATGAACGGATAACTCTGATGATGTTAATTAAGGAGCACTTCTCCCTATACCTAACTAGAGAGCTTGAAACAGCACTTGACTTTTAATCAAGAGATAATATTAATATTTCTAGTTATATGGTCCAAGCCACTTCAATATTTACTATCTGCGCAGCAATTCCTATAATTCTACTACTAGTAGCCAGATTATTAGCCGCTCGATCAACAGAAGATCGTGAAAAATCCACTCCATTTGAGTGTGGATTTGATCCGAAGAGAACTGCACGTATTCCATTCTCTACACGATTTTTTTTACTAGCCATCATCTTTATTGTATTCGATATTGAAATTGTACTATTAATACCTATTCCTACTATATTAATAACCTCCTATACTACACACATTATAATCACATATATATTATTTATCATTGTGTTAATTGCTGGGCTAATCCATGAATGAAACGAAGGGTCCCTAGACTGATCTATGTAGATTAGCCGGGCTATATATGGGCTTCTAACCTTTATAAGGGGGTTCAACTCCTCCATAATCTTATGAGATTTATATGGTCACCAGCAACAACACTCACTACATCAACTCTAATTACAAGAACCTTAATAGCTTTATCTAGAACTAACTGAATATTCCTATGAGCCTCAATAGAACTAAACCTATTAAGTTTCATCCCCATCTTAATATCATCAAAATCAAGTCAAGAAACTGAAGGATCTATTAAATACTTTTTAGCTCAAGCTTTGGGGTCGGCCTTACTTCTAACCTCATCCATTATACTATGATCTCCGTACTCCATTTTACCCTCAATAATATCCACAATTCTAATAATCTCAGTTCTACTAAAATTAGGTAGAGCTCCTTGTCATTTCTGGTACCCCTCAGTAATGTCTTCTATTTCATGAATTTCATGTACCATTCTCTCATCATGACAAAAACTAGCTCCACTATCTATTCTAATTTTTTTTACTTCTCAAGCCTCAAAAAATATAGTACCTTTAATAGCTGGTCTAAACGCACTACTAGGTGGAATTATGGGGATAAATCAAAGACAGTTGCGAACTATTATAGCCTATTCCTCTATTGGACATCTAGGATGAATAATAAGGTTTATATTACTAGACATGCCCCTAATAACTATATTATATTTTATTATCTACTGCTCCTTAATTATTCCTTTATTTATACTAATAAATATAGCAAATCTAATGACATCCAAACAATTGAGAAAAATCACCATAATTTCCCCAACAACACAGCTATCTATCTCTGTCCTACTAGTATCTTTAGCGGGGCTACCCCCCTTAACAGGATTTATACCAAAATTATTAACAATTATATTATTAGCCAACTACAGAACACCACTAATTATTATTCTTATTGTGGGCTCCCTCATAAATCTGTTCTTCTATTTAAATATCATTATTAACATAATAACATCAAGACAGAACATAAATGAAAACTCAATAAAACATATAAAAACGCCAAGAACCTTATTACTTATATCAAGTGTAACATCTATAGGCCTGATACCAATTATTATAATAT